GCTAGCGTAGCTTAACTAAAGCATAACACTGAAGATGTTAAGACGGTCCCTAGAAAGGTCCCGTAAGCACAAAAGCTTGGTCCTGACTTTACTGTCAACTTTGGCTAAACTTACACATGCAAGTCTCCGCCCCCCTGTGAGAATGCCCACAGTTTTCTGCCCGAGAACAAGGAGCTGGTATCAGGCACACTTTCCGCAGCCCATGACACCTTGCTTAGCCACACCCTCAAGGGAACTCAGCAGTGATAGACATTAAGCCATAAGTGTAAACTTGACTTAGTTAAAGCCAAGAGGGCCGGTAAAACTCGTGCCAGCCACCGCGGTTATACGAGAGGCTCAAGTTGATAGACATCGGCGTAAAGAGTGGTTAGGAAGTTTTTAAACTAAAGCCGAACGCCCTCAGAACTGTTATACGTACCCGAGAGCAAGAAGCCCCACTACGAAAGTGGCTTTATATCCCCGACCCCACGAAAGCTGCGAAACAAACTGGGATTAGATACCCCACTATGCCCAGCCCTAAACCTTGATAGCCCCCTACACCCACTATCCGCCCGGGTACTACGAGCACTAGCTTAAAACCCAAAGGACTTGGCGGTGCTTTAGATCCACCTAGAGGAGCCTGTTCTAGAACCGATAACCCCCGTTAAACCTCACCCCCTCTTGTTCTTTCCGTCTATATACCGCCGTCGTCAGCTTACCCTATGAAGGAACCACAGTAAGCAAAACTAGTACAACTCAAAACGCCAGGTCGAGGTGTAGCATATGAGGGGGGAAGAAATGGGCTACATTCCCTGCCACAGGGAATACGAACAATGTAATGAAATATACATTAAAAGGAGGATTTAGCAGTAAGCAGAAAATAGAGCGTTCCGCTGAAACTGGCCCTGAAGCGCGCACACACCGCCCGTCACTCTCCCCAAGCCAACAACATCCTATAAATAATACATTTTACCGGTAAAGGGGAGGCAAGTCGTAACATGGTAAGTGTACCGGAAGGTGTACTTGGAAAAATCAGAGTGTAGCTAAGCCAGAAAAGCATCTCCCTTACACTGAGAAGTCGCCCGTGCAAATCGGGCCACCCTGACGCCCAACAGCTAGCCCCTTCATCAACCCCAAATTAACCCTATCTATACCCCCAAATATACCACTCTTTCAACAACAAACCATTTTTCCACCTAAGTACGGGCGACGAAAAAGGACCTAGGAGCAACAGAGAAAGTACCGCAAGGGAACGCTGAAAGAGAAATGAAACAACCCAGTAAAGCACTAAAAAGCAGAGATCACTCCTCGTACCTTTTGCATCATGATTTAGCCAGAAAACCTCAAGCAAAAAGCATTATAGTTTGATACCCCGAAACTAAGCGAGCTACTCCAAGGCAGTCTAATTTATAGGGCCCCCCCGTCTCTGTGGCAAAAGAGTGGGAAGAACTTCGAGTAGAGGTGACAGACCTACCGAGCCTAGTTATAGCTGGTTGCCTGAAAACTGAATAAAAGTTCAGCCCTTTAAATTCTCCACTCCCACTGGCCTAAGGCCTTCACACCGACCAAAGAAGTTAAAGGAGTTAGTCAAAGGGGGTACAGCCCCTTTGAAACAAGACACAACTTTCCAAGGAGGGTAAAAATCACAACGAACTATAAAGGTTAAATGTCCTAGTGGGCCTAAAAGCAGCCACCTACCCAGAAAGCGTTAAAGCTCGAGCATCACCTAACCAGCCTTCTAATAAAGACAATACAATTTCACCCCCCTAAAACCTACCAGGCCGTTCCATAAAACTATGGAAGCGTTTATGCTAACATGAGTAATAAGAGGACCCACCTCTCCCCGCACAAGTGTAACTCGGAACGAACCCTTCACCGACCATTAACGGCCCCAAAACAAAGAGGGCCCTAGGCAAAAAACAAACAACTAGAAAAACCCCTAGTTCCTCACCGTTAACCCCACACTGGTGTGCAAACCAGGAAAGACTAAAAGAAAAAGAAGGAACTCGGCAAACACAAGCCTCGCCTGTTTACCAAAAACATCGCCTCTTGAACCCCTAAATATAAGAGGTCCCGCCTGCCCTGTGACTATAAGTTTAACGGCCGCGGTATTTTGACCGTGCAAAGGTAGCGCAATCACTTGTCTTTTAAATGAAGACCTGTATGAATGGCATAACGAGGGCTTAACTGTCTCCTTTTTCCAGTCAATGAAATTGATCTCCCCGTGCAGAAGCGGGGATATTAACATAAGACGAGAAGACCCTATGGAGCTTTAGACACCAGAACAGACCATGTTAAACACCCCACAAATAAAGGACAAAACTCATTGGCCCCTGTTCTAATGTCTTTGGTTGGGGCGACCGCGGGGAAACAACAAACCCCCATGTGGACCGGGAGCACACTACCCCCACAACCCAGAGTCACAACTCCAAGTAACAGAACTTCTGACCAACAAGATCCGGCACATAGCCGATCAACGGACCGAGTTACCCTAGGGATAACAGCGCAATCCTCTTCTAGAGCCCATATCGACAAGAGGGTTTACGACCTCGATGTTGGATCAGGACATCCTAATGGTGCAGCCGCTATTAAGGGTTCGTTTGTTCAACGATTAAAGTCCTACGTGATCTGAGTTCAGACCGGAGTAATCCAGGTCAGTTTCTATCTATGTCACGATCTTTTCTAGTACGAAAGGACCGAAAAGAAGGGGCCCCTGTTCTCAATATGCCTCCCCCTCATCTATTGAAATCAACTAAAATAGATAAAAGGGCGTACCCCCTAACCATAGAAAATGGCTTGTTAAAGTGGCAGAGCCCGGACATTGCAAAAGACCTAAGCCCTTTCCACGGAGGTTCAAGTCCTCCCTTTAACTATGCTCTCAACACTAGTCTCATCCATCCTCAACCCCTTAATTCTTATCGTGTTTGTCCTTCTAGCCGTTGCACTCCTCACGCTTGTCGAACGAAAAGTCCTCGGCTACATACAATTACGAAAGGGCCCAAACATTGTAGGCCCCTACGGCCTCCTTCAACCAATTGCAGACGGACTTAAACTCTTTGTAAAAGAACCCGTTCGACCCTTCACCTCCTCACCCATCCTCTTTCTCTTTACCCCCATACTAGCCCTCACCCTGGCCCTCACCCTTTGAACTCCAATGCCTCTCCCCTTCCCAATAGCAGATCTCAACCTTGGCATCCTCTTTATCCTTGCCCTCTCCAGTCTGGCAGTTTATTCTATTCTAGGCTCAGGATGGGCCTCCAATTCAAAATACGCCTTAATCGGGGCCCTTCGAGCCGTAGCACAAACTATTTCCTATGAAGTTAGCCTAGGGCTAATCCTTCTTAATGCTATTATTTTTACTGGGGGCTTCACCCTACAAACATTCAGCATCGCCCAAGAAAGTGTCTGATTAATCCTCCCCGCCTGGCCCCTAGCCGCTATATGATACATTTCCACACTTGCAGAAACAAACCGGGCCCCTTTTGACCTCACAGAAGGTGAATCCGAACTCGTCTCCGGCTTTAACGTAGAGTACGCAGGAGGACCTTTCGCCCTTTTTTTCCTCGCTGAATACGCCAACATTCTCCTAATAAATACTCTCTCTGCAACTCTATTCCTAGGCGCCTCTGTCTCTCACACCACCCCTGAAATCACAACAACAAATCTTATAATCAAAGCAGCTCTCCTATCCGTCCTCTTCCTATGAGTTCGTGCTTCCTACCCACGATTTCGCTATGACCAACTCATGCACCTAATTTGAAAAAACTTCCTACCACTAACCCTTGCCCTGGTAATTTGACACCTCTCCCTTCCAATTGCACTAACCGGCCTACCCCCGCAACTATAGCCCGGAGCTGTACCTAAAATAAAGGACCACTTTGATAGAGTGAATCATGAGGGTTAAAATCCCTCCAACTCCTTAGAAAGAAGGGACTTGAACCCTACCTGAAGAGATCAAAACTCTTAGTGCTTCCTCTACACCACTTCCTAGTAAAGTCAGCTAAATAAGCTTTTGGGCCCATACCCCAAACATGTTGGTTAAACTCCTTCCTTCACTAATGAATCCTTACATCTTAGCCATTCTTCTCTTTGGCTTAGGCCTTGGCACAACAATCACATTTGCTAGCTCCCACTGACTTCTCGCCTGAATAGGCCTTGAAATAAATACACTAGCCATTATTCCCCTAATAACCCAACATCACCACCCACGCGCAGTCGAAGCTACAACCAAATATTTTTTGACTCAAGCCACTGCTGCAGCTACCCTTCTATTTGCAAGTGTAACTAACGCCTGACTAACAGGCCAGTGAGAAATTCAACAAATTACGCACCCCCTCCCAAGTACCATAATTACTCTTGCACTTGCTCTCAAAATTGGTCTAGCCCCTCTTCATGCTTGACTCCCCGAAGTCCTGCAAGGCCTAGACCTCACCACAGGCTTAATTCTTTCAACCTGACAAAAGCTTGCCCCCTTCGCCCTGATTCTTCAACTTCAACCTTCAAGCTCAACACTCCTTATCATCTTAGGTCTTACATCCACACTTATTGGGGGCTGAGGCGGATTAAACCAAACACAACTCCGCAAGATTCTTGCATATTCATCAATCGCCCATTTAGGCTGAATAATTCTTGTCCTACAATTCTCCCCCTCCATCACCCTCCTTACCCTCCTAACCTATTTCATTATAACATTCTCAACATTTCTTGTATTTAAACTCAACGAATCTACAAATATCAACACCCTTGCCACATCCTGAGCAAAAGCCCCCGCCCTGACAGCTCTCATACCCCTCATTCTACTCTCCCTAGGAGGCCTCCCCCCTCTTACAGGCTTCATGCCAAAATGACTAATCCTTCAAGAACTAACCAAACAAGGGCTTGCTCCAACCGCAACCCTAGCTGCCCTTTCAGCCCTACTTAGCCTATATTTTTACCTACGCCTCTCTTACGCAATAACCCTTACTATTTCCCCTAACAATCTCACAGGTTCAACCCCCTGACGCTTACCTTCCACTCAACTAACCTACCCCCTCGCCACTTCAACTGCAATAACAATTTGCCTCCTACCTCTCACCCCTGCCATCTCCGCCTTATTAACCTCCTAAGGGGCTTAGGATAACACCCAGACCAAGGGCCTTCAAAGCCCTAAGCGGGAGTGAAAATCTCCCAGCCCCTGCTAAAACTTGCAGGATACTAACCCACATCTTCTGTATGCAAAACAGACACTTTAATTAAGCTAAAGCCTTGCTAGACAGGAAGGCCTCGATCCTACAAACTCTTAGTTAACAGCTAAGCGCTTAAACCAACAAGCATCTGTCTAACCTTTCCCCCGCCCGCCTCCAAAAGGGCGGGGGAAAGCCCCGGCAGGGTTCTAACCTGCTGCTTCGGATTTGCAATCTGATATGTATAACACCTCGAGGCTTGATAAGAAGAGGATTTGAACCTCTGTTCGTGGGACTACAGTCCACCGCTTAACACTCAGCCATCTTACCTGTGGCAATCACTCGTTGATTCTTCTCAACTAATCACAAAGATATCGGCACCCTCTATCTAGTATTTGGTGCTTGGGCCGGAATAGTAGGAACTGCACTTAGCCTCCTAATTCGGGCAGAACTAAGTCAGCCCGGCGCTCTCCTCGGAGATGACCAGATTTATAATGTAATTGTTACAGCACATGCTTTTGTAATAATTTTCTTTATAGTAATACCAATTATGATTGGAGGCTTTGGAAACTGACTAGTGCCTCTTATGATTGGTGCACCCGACATAGCTTTCCCTCGAATAAACAATATAAGCTTCTGACTCCTTCCCCCTTCATTCCTCCTCCTCCTTGCCTCTTCCGGAGTCGAAGCAGGGGCTGGCACAGGATGAACTGTTTATCCCCCACTCTCAGGCAATCTCGCCCACGCAGGGCCTTCTGTCGATTTAACCATCTTCTCCCTCCATTTGGCCGGGGTATCGTCTATTCTTGGCGCAATTAATTTTATTACAACAATTATTAACATAAAACCCCCTGCCATCTCTCAGTACCAAACACCTCTGTTTGTGTGGTCCGTCCTAATTACCGCAGTATTGCTTTTATTATCCCTGCCCGTGCTTGCTGCCGGCATCACAATACTTCTCACAGACCGAAACCTCAATACAACCTTCTTTGACCCTGCTGGAGGAGGGGACCCTATCCTTTACCAACATTTGTTCTGATTCTTTGGTCATCCTGAAGTCTATATCCTCATCCTCCCTGGCTTTGGTATAATCTCCCACGTTGTTGCGTACTACGCGGGTAAAAAAGAACCCTTCGGATATATGGGAATGGTCTGAGCCATAATGGCCATTGGCCTCCTAGGGTTTATTGTCTGAGCTCACCACATGTTTACTGTAGGAATAGACGTAGACACACGAGCTTACTTTACTTCCGCCACAATAATTATTGCTATCCCAACCGGGGTAAAAGTTTTCAGCTGACTGGCCACTCTGCACGGCGGCTCAATTAAATGAGAAACTCCACTCTTATGAGCACTCGGCTTCATTTTCCTCTTTACTGTTGGAGGACTAACCGGAATTGTCCTGGCCAACTCTTCTCTAGATATTATGCTTCACGACACATATTACGTCGTTGCCCACTTCCACTATGTTCTCTCGATAGGGGCCGTATTTGCCATCGTTGCCGGCTTCGTCCACTGATTCCCCTTATTCTCAGGTTACACGCTCCACGACACCTGAACCAAAATCCACTTCGGAGTAATGTTTGCTGGTGTTAATATAACTTTCTTCCCACAACATTTCCTGGGGCTGGCAGGAATACCTCGCCGATACTCCGACTATCCCGACGCCTACACCCTTTGAAACACAGTTTCTTCCATTGGCTCAATAATTTCCCTAATCGCAGTAATTATATTTTTATTTATTATTTGAGAAGCATTCGCCGCTAAACGAGAAGTTTCATCAGTGGAACTCACAGCAACGAACGTAGAATGACTTCACGGTTGCCCTCCTCCTTACCACACCTTCGAAGAACCTGCCTTCGTTCAAGTTCAAACTTGGTCAAACTACGAAAAATCTGCTTCCGCCCCCTCAAGCCCCTAGTAACGAGAAAGGGAGGAATTGAACCCCCATAAACTGGTTTCAAGCCAGCCACATAACCACTCTGTCACTTTCTTCATAAGACACTAGTAAAATTGATCATTACATTGCCTTGTCAAGGCAAAATTGCGGGTTTAAGCCCCGCGTGTCTTACAACAATGGCACATCCCTCCCAACTAGGTTTTCAAGATGCAGCTTCACCTGTAATAGAAGAACTTCTTCACTTCCACGACCATGCCTTAATAATTGTTTTTCTAATTAGCACATTCGTGCTTTATATTATTGTGGCTATAGTAACAACCAAGCTAACTAATAAATTTATCCTAGACTCCCAAGAAATCGAAATCATTTGAACCCTGCTCCCAGCTATTATCCTGATCCTCATTGCCCTCCCCTCCCTACGCATTCTTTATCTTATAGATGAAATTAACGACCCTCATCTTACAATCAAAGCAATAGGTCACCAGTGATACTGAAGTTACGAGTATACTGACTATGAAGACCTCGGCTTTGACTCATACATAATTCCCACACAAGACTTAGCCCCGGGCCAATTCCGCCTTCTAGAAGCAGACCATCGAATAGTAGTACCAGTTGAATCCCCCATCCGGGTCCTAATTTCTGCCGAAGATGTACTTCACTCCTGAGCCGTCCCAAGTCTGGGGGTAAAAATAGACGCCGTCCCAGGACGCTTAAACCAAACAGCATTTATTGCCTCCCACCCCGGAATCTTTTATGGCCAATGCTCTGAAATTTGCGGCGCAAACCACAGCTTTATGCCTATTGTGGTAGAAGCGGTACCACTAGAACACTTTGAAAACTGATCCTCCTTAATACTTGAAGACACTTCGCTAAGAAGCTAAATAGGGAATAGCGTTAGCCTTTTAAGCTAAAAACTGGTGACCCCCGCCCACCCCTAGCGAAATGCCACAACTTAACCCCGCACCTTGATTTGCTATTCTAGTCTTCTCCTGATTAGTTTTCCTAACAGTCATTCCCCCAAAAGTTCTAGCACACACCTTCCCAAACGACCCAACACTCCAAAGCACAGAGAAACCCAAAACAAAGCCCTGAAGTTGACCATGATACTAAGCTTTTTTGACCAATTTATGAGCCCCACATACCTAGGAATTCCCCTCATTGCCCTTGCCCTCAGTTTACCCTGAGTCCTCTACCCCAAACCTACCCCCCGTTGACTAAACAACCGCCTCATTACACTCCAAGGATGGTTTATTAACCGCTTTACCCAACAAATTTTTCAACCTCTAAGTCTAGGGGGCCATAAATGAGCAGCCCTTCTCGCCTCCCTCATACTTTTCCTCATTACCTTAAACATACTTGGTCTCCTGCCCTACACCTTTACCCCCACAACGCAACTCTCCCTCAACATGGCCTTCGCCGTCCCCCTCTGACTTGCAACAGTCATTATTGGTATGCGAAACCAGCCTACCCATGCCCTAGGCCACCTGTTACCAGAAGGTACCCCCACCCTCTTAATCCCTGTCCTAATTATCATCGAAACAATTAGCCTATTTATTCGCCCCCTCGCACTTGGCGTACGATTAACCGCAAACCTTACAGCCGGTCACCTTTTAATTCAACTCATTGCCACCGCCGCCTTCGTCCTCCTCCCCCTAATACCCACAGTAGCCATTTTGACCGCAGTACTACTATTCCTCCTGACCCTTCTAGAAGTTGCAGTGGCCATAATTCAAGCCTATGTCTTTGTCCTTCTCTTAAGCCTCTACCTACAAGAAAACGTCTAATGGCCCATCAAGTACACGCATATCACATAGTTGACCCCAGCCCATGACCCCTAACAGGCGCAGTAGGCGCCCTTCTACTAACCTCCGGTTTAGCAATCTGAATGCATTTCCATAATATAACCTTATTAGCACTAGGTCTTATCCTTCTTCTTCTAACTATATATCAATGATGACGGGATATTGTCCGAGAAGGAACATTCCAAGGACACCACACCCCTCCTGTCCAAAAAGGCCTCCGATACGGAATGATCCTTTTTATTACCTCAGAAGTATTCTTCTTCCTAGGTTTCTTCTGAGCCTTTTATCACTCCAGCCTCGCCCCAACTCCAGAACTAGGAGGCTGCTGACCCCCTACAGGAATTACCCCTCTAGATCCCTTTGAAGTCCCCCTGCTCAATACAGCCGTCCTACTAGCCTCAGGAGTCACAGTCACCTGGGCACACCACAGCATCATAGAAGGGCACCGAAAAGAAGCAATCCAGTCCCTCACTTTAACTATCCTTCTAGGCTTCTACTTTACCTTCCTTCAAGCAATAGAATACTACGAAGCCCCCTTCACTATTGCAGATGGAGTTTATGGTTCCACCTTCTTCGTAGCAACCGGTTTTCACGGACTCCACGTAATCATTGGCTCCACCTTCCTAGCCATCTGCCTTCTACGACAAGTCCTATATCATTTTACCTCCGAACACCACTTTGGTTTTGAAGCAGCCGCCTGATACTGACACTTTGTAGACGTTGTCTGACTATTCCTTTATATCTCAATTTACTGATGAGGCTCATATCTTTCTAGTATTAAAGCTAGTACCTGTGACTTCCAATCACCTAGTCTTGGTTAAACCCCAAGGAAAGATAATGAATTTAATCACAACAATACTCATTATTTCTATTACCCTCTCCACTATCCTCACTATTGTTTCTTTTTGACTTCCCCAAATAACACCTGACCATGAAAAACTTTCCCCCTACGAATGTGGCTTTGATCCCCTAGGATCCGCGCGTCTACCCTTCTCTCTCCGCTTCTTCCTTGTTGCAATCCTTTTCCTCCTATTCGATTTGGAAATTGCACTGCTCCTTCCCCTTCCTTGGGGAGATCAACTTTCTTCCCCTCTCATAACATTCACCTGAGCCTTCGCTGTTCTTATATTATTAACCCTCGGCCTAATTTACGAATGAACTCAAGGCGGTCTAGAATGAGCTGAATAGACTGTTAGTTTAAGAAAAACCCTTGATTTCGGCTCAAGAGCTTGTGGTTAAAGTCCATAACCGTCTAATGACCCCTACACATTTCGCCTTTTCCTCTACCTTTCTTCTAGGCCTAGCAGGCCTGGCATTCCACCGAACCCATCTTCTTTCCGCTCTTTTATGTTTAGAAGGTATAATACTCTCACTCTTTATTGCTCTCTCCATGTGAACCCTTCAACTTAACTCCGCCAACTTCTCAGCCTCCCCCATACTTCTCCTGGCTTTCTCAGCCTGTGAAGCAAGCGCCGGCCTCGCACTACTTGTTGCCACTGCCCGCACTCACGGAACAGACCGACTCCAAAACCTAAATCTTCTACAATGCTAAAAATTCTCCTCCCTACTATCATGCTTGTCCCCACTATTTGAGCCGTCCCGGCCAAACACCTCTGATCCACCGCCCTTTCCTACAGTCTAATCATTTCCTTAACTAGCCTAACCTGACTAAAAGCATCCGCTGAATCAGGCTGGTCTTTTCTCAACCCTTACATAGCAACAGACCCCCTCTCTGCCCCCCTTCTTGCATTAACCTGTTGGCTTCTCCCCCTGATAATTCTTGCAAGCCAAAACCACACAGCGTCCGAACCTTCCTCCCGCCAACGAACCTACATTACCCTCCTTACATCATTACAAATCTTCCTCATTATAGCCTTCGGCGCAACCGAAATAATTATATTTTATATTATGTTTGAAGCTACCCTTATTCCAACCCTTGTAATCATTACTCGTTGAGGAAATCAAACAGAACGACTAAATGCGGGCACTTATTTTTTATTCTATACACTAGCAGGCTCACTCCCTCTGCTTGTCGCTCTCCTACTGCTCCAAAACAGCACTGGCACCCTATCCCTTCTAACACTACAATATGCCCCCTCCCTACAACTCTCTTCTTTCGCCGATAAACTATGATGAGCCGGTTGCTTGCTCGCCTTCCTAGTAAAAATACCCCTCTATGGGGCCCACCTCTGACTTCCCAAGGCACACGTTGAAGCCCCAATCGCTGGTTCCATAGTACTAGCCGCAGTCTTACTAAAACTAGGAGGCTATGGAATAATACGTATAATAATTATGCTAGAACCGCTCACCAAAGAACTCAGCTACCCCTTCATTATCTTCGCCCTCTGAGGGGTGATTATAACTGGCTCAATCTGCCTCCGCCAAACAGACTTAAAGTCCCTAATTGCTTATTCCTCAGTAAGTCATATGGGGCTCGTAGCAGCAGGTATTCTAGTCCAAACTCCCTGAGGTTTCACAGGCGCCCTTATTCTAATAATCGCACACGGTCTAACTTCCTCCGCCCTCTTTTGCCTAGCTAACACAAACTACGAACGAACCCACAGCCGAACCATAGTATTAGCCCGAGGACTCCAAATGGTTTTACCTCTAATAACCGCATGATGATTCATCGCCAGCCTTGCAAACCTTGCCCTCCCCCCTCTACCAAATCTAATAGGAGAACTCATAATCATTACCTCCCTGCTCCACTGATCCTGATGAACAATTGCACTCACGGGAGCTGGAACCCTAATTACTGCAGGCTACTCCCTGTATATATTTCTTATGACACAACGGGGGCCCCTACCAGCACATATTATATCCCTCGACCCAACACATTCCCGAGAACATCTTCTCCTAGCCCTTCATCTCCTACCCCTAATTCTTCTAATCACCAAGCCCGAATTAATTTGAGGGTGAACCGCCTGTAGATATAGTTTAACAAAAACATTAGATTGTGATTCTAAAAACAGAGGTTAAAACCCCCTTATTCACCGAGAGAGGTTGACAACAACAAAGACTGCTAATTTTTGCCTCTTAGGTTAGACTCCTAAGCTCACTCGCCCCGCTTCTAAAGGATAACAGCTCATCCGTTGGTCTTAGGAACCAAAAACTCTTGGTGCAAATCCAAGTAGCAGCTATGCACCTCACCTCCACCATAATAACCACTAGTCTAATTCTTATTTTTTTATTACTTATATCCCCCATCCTTTCCTCCTTTTCCCCCACCCCCCTCCCTCCCAACTGAGCATTAACCCAGGTTAAAACAGCAGTAAAATGAGCCTTCTTTACTAGCATCCTCCCTCTCTGCCTCTTCCTTAACGAAGGCACAGAGACAATTATTACCAGCTGAACTTGAATAAATACCCACACATTTGATATTAATATCAGTCTTAAATTTGATATCTACTCAATTATCTTCACCCCTGTCGCCCTTTATGTCACCTGGTCAATCCTAGAATTTGCCTCCTGATATATACATGCCGACCCAAACATAAATCGGTTTTTTAAATACCTCCTAATCTTCCTCATTGCCATGATCATTCTTGTTACCGCAAACAATATATTTCAACTATTTATCGGTTGAGAGGGTGTCGGAATTATATCTTTTCTCCTCATCGGCTGATGATACGGCCGTGCAGACGCAAACACCGCTGCCCTCCAAGCAGTAGTCTACAACCGAGTAGGGGACATCGGCCTAATTTTTGCTATAGCCTGAATTGCAACCTCCCTTAACTCCTGAGAAATACAACAAATATTTACTTTATCCAAAGACTTTGATCTAACTTACCCCCTCATTGGTCTCATCATTGCTGCCACTGGTAAATCCGCCCAGTTTGGCCTCCACCCCTGGCTTCCTTCTGCCATAGAAGGCCCTACGCCGGTCTCTGCCCTACTGCACTCAAGCACCATGGTCGTAGCAGGCATCTTCCTCCTCATCCGCATAAGTCCAATACTAGAAAACAATCAAACCGCCTTAACCATTTGCCTTTGTTTAGGGGCCCTCACCACCCTCTTTACCGCAACCTGCGCCCTCACCCAAAATGATATCAAAAAAATCGTTGCTTTCTCAACCTCAAGTCAACTGGGTTTAATAATAGTAACAATTGGGCTTAACCAACCCCAACTTGCCTTCCTTCACATCTGCACTCACGCATTCTTTAAAGCTATACTTTTCCTCTGCTCAGGGTCTATCATTCATAGCCTAAACGACGAGCAAGACATCCGAAAAATAGGAGGTATACATCACCTGACTCCTTTCACATCTTCCTGCTTAACCATCGGAAGCCTAGCTCTCACAGGAACCCCTTTCTTAGCAGGTTTCTTTTCAAAAGATGCTATTATTGAAGCCTTAAACACATCTTACCTAAACGCCTGAGCCCTATTCCTCACCCTCCTAGCCACTTCCTTCACCGCTATCTACAGTCTTCGGGTAGTTTTCTTCGTCTCAATAGGCCACCCCCGCTTCAACCCCCTTTCCCCAATTAACGAAAACAATTCAACAGTTATTAACCCCATCAAACGCCTAGCCTGAGGAAGTATTATCGCCGGTCTCCTAATTACCTCTAACATCACCCCCTTAAAAACACCAGTTATATCCATACCATTCCTTCTCAAAGTTGCCGCCCTAATAGTGACTATTATCGGCCTTCTCACCGCACTAGAACTCGCCTCACTAACCAATAAGCAATACAAACCAATACCAAACCTTTCTCCCCACCATTTTTCTAACATACTAGGTTTCTTCCCAATAGTTATTCATCGCCTCATCCCCAAACTAAACCTGATTTTAGGACAAACCATCGCCTCCCAAACAGTCGACCAAACCTGGTTAGAAAAAATGGGTCCAAAAGCAACTGCTACCCTTAACCTCCCTCTAATTACCACGACTAACAACATTCAACAGGGTATAATCAAAACCTATCTTTCCCTCTTCTTTTTCACCTTCGGTTTAGCTCTTCTACTACTACTTTATTAAACAGCTCGAAGGGCCCCCCGACTTAAACCCCGCGTTAACTCCAACACCACAAACAACGTTAACAGCAACACTCAAGCCCCTATCACCAAAACACCCCCACCCATCGAGTACATCAAAGCTACCCCTCCAACATCCCCCCGAAAAACCGAAAACTCAACAAATTCATCAGCAGACACTCAAGCCCCCTCGTATCACCCCCCTCAAAATAACACCGCCGCCATACCCACCCCTAATAAATACGCCACTATTACCCCTAACACAGGCCAACTCCCTCAACCCTCAGGATAAGGCTCAGCAGCCAATGCTGCCGAATATGCAAACACTACTAATATTCCCCCCAAATAAATCAAAAATAAAATTAAAGATAAAAAAGACCCCCCATGCCCCACCAACACCCCACACCCCATACCTGCTACCACAACCAGCCCTAACGCCGCAAAATACGGCGAAGGATTAGAAGCAACCGCCGCAAAACCAACTACCAGCCCTAGTAAAAATATAAACATAATATAAACCATAGTTTCTGCCAGGACTTTAACCAGGACTAATGACTTGAAAAACCACCGTTGTTATTCAACTACAAAAACAATAATGGCCAACCTCCGAAAAACCCACCCCCTCCTAAAAATTGCAAACGACGCACTAGTTGATCTCCCAGCCCCTTCAAACATTTCTGTTTGATGAAACTTTGGATCTTTACTAGGGCTTTGTCTAGCTGCCCAAATCCTGACAGGCCTTTTCCTAGCCATACACTACACCTCCGATATCGCCACCGCCTTCTCCTCCATTGCCCACATCTGCCGTGATGTTAACTACGGCTGACTCATTCGAAACATGCACGCTAACGGCGCATCCTTTTTCTTCATTTGTATTTATCTTCACATCGGCCGAGGCCTGTACTACGGCTCCTACCTCTATAAAGAAACCTGAAACATTGGAGTAATTCTACTCCTTTTAACTATAATAACAGCTTTCGTGGGCTATGTCCTCCCGTGAGGTCAAATATCGTTCTGAGGCGCCACTGTCATCACGAACCTTCTCTCCGCAGTCCCTTATATTGGCAACTCTTTGGTCCAATGAATCTGAGGGGGGTTTTCCGTAGACAACGCCACCTTAACCCGCTTCTTCGCCTTCCATTTCCTCTTTCCCTTCATTATTGCAGCTGCAACAATAGTGCACCTTATTTTCCTCCACGAAACCGGGTCCAACAACCCCACAGGCCTAAACTCAGACGCCGACAAAATCTCTTTCCACCCTTACTTCTCCTACAAAGACTTATTAGGCTTCGCAGTCCTTCTAATCGCCCTCATTTCTCTCGCCCTCTTCTCCCCCAACCTGCTTGGAGACCCCGACAACTTCACCCCTGCAAACCCCCTAGTCACCCCGCCTCATATCAAACCCGAATGATACTTCCTATTTGCCTACGCCATCCTCCGCTCAATCCCTAACAAACTTGGCGGGGTTCTCGCCCTCCTATTCTCAATCCTTGTCTTGATAGTTGTTCCTATCCTCCACACCTCCAAACAACGAGGCTTAACATTTCGCCCTATCACGCAGTTCCTCTTCTGACTTTTAGTTGCAGACGTCGCCATCCTCACCTGAATTGGAGGCATACCCGTTGAACACCCCTTCGTCATTATTGGGCAAATTGCATCTTTCCTCTACTTCTTCCTCTTTCTCGTCCTCGCCCCTCTCGCCGGCTGACTAGAAAACAAAATCCTTGAATGATCCTGCACTAGTAGCTCAGCGCCAGAGCGCCGGTCTTGTAAACCGGACGTCGAAGATTAAAGCCCTTCCTACCGCTTCAAACAAAGGGGATTTTAACCCCCGCCCCTAACTCCCAAAGCTAGGATCCTAATTTAGACTATTGTTTGCCGGGCTCTGCCTTCCATGTAAACGCAATGCATATATGTATTAACACCATTATTTTATATCAAACATATCCTATATATTAATACATATCATTTACAAAAACATAGACAAATATACCACATATTTGTTTAAACCATTTTAACTAAAGGGTACATAAACCATAACTGAATACTCTCCAATAAATACCTATTAATTACTAAACGATAGTTTAAGACCGATCACAACTCTCACTAGTTAAGTTATACCAAGTACCCACCATTCTATTCACTACCCATATTTAATGTAGTAAGAGCCCACCATCAGTTGATTCCTTAATGTCAACGGTTCTTGAAGGTCAAGGACAAGTATTCGTGGGGGTTTCACTAGGTGAATTATTCCTGGCATCTGGTTCCTATTTCAGGTCCTATAATTGTTATAATTCCCCATACTTTCATCGACGCTTGCATAAGTTAATGGTGGTAATACATACTCCTCGTTACCCACCATGCCGGGCGTTCTTTCCAGCGTGTGGGGGGTTCTCTTTTTTTTTTTCCTTTCATTTGACATCTCAGAGTGCATACAGAAATGACAGACAAGGTTGAACATTTTCCTTGCATGAAAGAAATAGTATGAATGGTGATAAGATATTGATAGAAGAATTGCATAACTGATATCAAGAGCATAAAGTTTAATCAGATATTTAATTTTCCCCAAACTTTCCTATTATCACCCCCGGTTTTTGCGCGTAAACCCCCCCTACCCCCCCAAACTCCTAAGATCTCTAAGACTCCTGTAAACCCCCCGGAAACAGGAAAAGCTCTAGAAGTGTTTTTCGCACTTGTAATGTACAGACATGATTGTTATTCATAAATTGTTTGATGTGTATATTATACTATTGCAATATTGCACAT